TTGTTGAGGAAATGTGATGATCTTATATAGGGGTTTAAGGGTAGAGTAGTATGTGAGTATTATTGAGTGGTGGTTGTGATGGGTGTAAGCTACCTTTAATTTTGTAATAAATAGGCAGGTGGTGGTCTTGCGCGGGGCGGTTTCAACCCGCAGTGCGGACATACTGATGAGAGAGTCAAATTAATATTTATCAGATAAGAGAATATAATTTCTACGAAGATTGAAACCAAAAAATCGAAATTAACCGAGGGGGGGATATAAGGGTTTAGTTAGATCATGAATTAGAATTACTATGTCCATCAAGCATGGAAAGAATGTCTATAGAGCATTAATGGAACATGTAACGGGAGAATGTAATCCAAGTCCAGCTACAGCGGTAGGTCTGGGACGGAGCCTCTGACGGCTAATGCTGAGTGTGACCATACCCCAAAATAAAAATCCACTAAAGGCATGACAGTGCAGTTATGTTGGGTCACGGGCTAGAATGGAACTAATCCATCGTGATGTCTTATTTAAGGGGAACGTATGGGCGATAACGCATTAAAATGGCCCTGAAGTAGGAACCAAATGCCTGTCAAAGAGCATAGTTAGCTACCCCCAAGTTAAATGGGATCTCAGGCGAGAAGAGGGACACGTATTGGGCGGGTTGATGATTTCACGGAGGTAGGTAGATTAAGAGACAAACCATTGGAAGGGGATAGTCATTTGGACGAGGAAGATTTATGACTGAATGGGGTATGTACCGCGAGTGAATTGTGATGTATTCATGTTGAGCTAAGAAACGAACTTAGGATAGGAATATTCATGTTGAATAGGAGTTAAGTGGATTAATGAGTTAGTGTATTATGTACTATGTGAGTATGTATGGACATGCTTATATGCATGAGTATAGGAATTTAATGTTGATTAAACATGATATGTACTATGTACTTTATACATATATTGTACTGTACCATTAATTAATGTGGTTAGTGCATTAATGCACGAATTACATAAGCATGGGTGATGAGTGAAAGGATTACAATAGGCACATAAGTGTCAGATTAATGGGGAACTGGTCGATTATAGCATCAGGGAGTAGTTTAGGTTGAGAATATCAGCTTTGGGAGTTGAAGGCGGAATTTGTGTTTCTTCCCTGAGGAGTGTCCTAGGAAGCGTTAGGGCTTCATTTTTGGTTTACAAGACCAGGGTAATGGGTTATACTACTAGGGCTCTTCATTTAAGGAGTTTATTCTCGAGCATGCTGATGCTAGGGAGAGCCAAGAGAATAATTACAAAATAAAGAATGGATGCTAATTGACCAATAATGATGAAGGGATATTCAACAGGTTGACCCCCGATCCAAGTTAATGTAAATAGATCTGCTACTAAAATTCAAAATAAGCATTGGCTTAGTGGTCGGAACATTATACTTCGTTGTTTAGATACATGAAGAATGGGGAGTAGAATAAGAATAAGGATAGAGAAAATCAAGGCTAGAACACCTCCTAGTTTATTTGGGATTGATCGTAAGATAGCGTATGCGAATAAGAAATATCATTCAGGCTTGATATGSGGAGGAGTGTTGAGGGGGTTGGCAGGAGTATAGTTGTCGGGGTCACCTAAAAGGTCTGGGGAGAATAGGACTAGTGTTATAAATAATAGTAGTAGAAGAAGTACGCCTAATGCGTCTTTAATTGTGTAGTAGGGGTGAAATGGGATTTTGTCAGAATCAGAGATAAGGCCAGATGGGTTATTGGACCCTGTTTCGTGGAGAAATAGTAAGTGGACTATGGCTAAGGCTGCAACAATAAAAGGTAGGATAAAGTGAAAGGCGAAAAATCGTGTTAAAGTTGCTTTGTCGACTGAGAATCCACCTCAGATTCATTCTACTAGAGTGGTGCCAATGTAGGGGATAGCAGATAGAAGGTTGGTAATAACTGTTGCGCCTCAGAATGATATTTGTCCTCAGGGCAAGACATATCCTATGAAGGCAGTTGCCATTACTGTGAAGAGTAGAATAACTCCGATATTTCAAGTTTCGAAATAAGTATAGGAGCCGTAGTAAAGTCCTCGGCCTACGTGGAGGAATAGGCAGATAAAAAAGAGGGAGGCGCCGTTAGCGTGTATATATCGGATTAGTCAACCATAGTTTACATCTCGACAGATGTGTGTTACGGAGGAGAAAGCTGTTGTTGTATCAGAGGTGTAGTGTATCGCTAGAAATAGGCCAGTTAGAATTTGAATTAAAAGGCAGAGTCCAAGGAGGGAGCCAAAGTTTCATCAGGCTGAAATGTTTGATGGAGCTGGCAGGTCGATAAAAGAATGGTTAACAATTTTAAGTAATGGGTGGGATTTGCGGATGTTTGTCATTATAGGTTTTTATAGTTGAATTACAACAATGATTTTTCATGTCATTAGTCCTGGTTAGATTCCATGTGAAAACAATGACATATATTACATATTTATTAAGTATACTATTTGTTCTAGGGTTTTTAGGTTTTGCTTCAAAGCCCTCTCCTATTTATGGTGGTTTAGGATTAATTGTTAGTGGAGGTGTGGGGTGTGGAATTGTGCTATGTTATGGTGGATCATTTTTAGGATTAATGGTGTTTTTAATTTATTTGGGGGGAATGTTAGTAGTGTTTGGTTATACTACCGCAATGGCTACGGAAGAGTACCCGGAAGCTTGAAATTCAAATGTGGTAGTTTGAGGGGTATTATTGTTGGGTGTGGGGGTAGAACTAATGGTTGTGTTTTTGACTATAGTATTAGATCAAGTAGAAATTGTTATTGAGTTTAAAGGTATAGAGGATTGAATGATGTTTGATGGTGATGAGTTGGGGTTAGTACGGGAGGATTCAATGGGGGTGGCTGCTTTATATAGTTATGGTAGTTGATTGATGGTTGTTGCGGGTTGATCTTTGTTTGTTAGTATTTTCATTGTTATTGAAATTACTCGGGGAAATAGAAGGTTACTATTAATGCCAGGATAGTTGAAATTAGGAATGATAGGAAATATAGTTTGATTAAGCCTTTGTGATTTGATGTTAAGGTTGAGGCGAGGGATTGTGTGTTGGCAATAAGCTTTGGTGCCGCTTTTTCTATTCAGATTTGATCGAGTAGGGTTGAAGCTAGTTTTTGGCTAATCAAGAAGTCAGAATAAGGGTATAAGCGGTGTGTAGTGGTAGGGAAGTATCCTAGTAGGGTTGAAAATTTGGGGGTGTATGAGTAGTAATTTAGTTTTAGATTAGTAGTGAGTTGATTTAGTTCTATAGCGATAATAAATCCTATAATTGTGACAAAAAGAGCAGTGGTTTTTAGGTAGAGGGGCATGGTTAATAAGGGAGTATTTATAGGAGGGATATTGTGTGATAGTAAAAAACCTGCAAAGATGCTTCCAATTAACAGGCGTTTAATAGAGTTTATTAGTTGTGGGTTATTTTCATTGATTGTAATGAGTGTAGGAAATCGAGGCTGTCCTATGAGGGCGAAGAAAATGATTCGTGTGCTATAGACGGCAGTGAGAGAGGTGGCGAGAAGAGTAATTATTAGGGCTCAGGCGTTGGCATTAGATGTGTTTGCGGCTTCAATGATTAGGTCTTTGGAGTAGAATCCAGTTAGAAAGGGTGTTCCGGTGAGTGCAAGGCTGCCGATTATAAGAGAAGAGGATGTAAACGGTAGAGCTTTAAAGAGACCTCCTATTTTTCGGATGTCTTGCTCGTCGTTGAGGTTATGGATGATTGACCCAGAGCACATAAATAGTATTGCTTTAAAAAAAGCATGTGTACAGATGTGGAGGAAGGCTAAGTGGGGTTGATTAATTCCAATTGTTACTATTATTAAGCCTAGTTGGCTTGAAGTGGAGAATGCAATAATTTTTTTAATATCATTTTGGGTTAGTGCGCAAATAGCGGTAAAGAGGGTTGTAATAGCTCCTAGGCATAAGGCTAGTGTTTTGGCAAATTCATTATTTTCTATTAGGGGGTAGAATCGGATTAGAAGGAAGATTCCGGCAACTACTATAGTGCTTGAGTGGAGTAGCGCTGAGACTGGGGTAGGGCCCTCTATTGCAGAGGGTAGTCAGGGGTGGAGTCCAAATTGGGCTGATTTTCCTGTTGCTGCCAGAAGAAGGCCTATTAGGGGTAGGAGGGAGGTTTCTGTTATGAAGAGTTGTTGAAGTTCTCAGGAGTTTGAGTTAAATATGAATCATGCTATAGCTAGTACAAAGCCAATATCTCCAATTCGGTTATAGAGGATAGCTTGTAAGGCTGCTGTGTTGGCGTCGGTTCGTCCATATCATCAGCCGATTAAGAGGAAAGATATAATTCCTACTCCTTCTCATCCAATGAATAATTGGAATAAATTATTTGATGTGACAAGAATTATTATTGTGATTAAAAATATTAGGAGATATTTGAAAAAGCGATTTATGTAGGGGTCAGAGTGTATGTATCATATTGAAAATTCTATGATCGATCATGTTACGAAAAGTGCTACGGGTATGAATATTAGGGAGAAATAGTCTAGTTTAAAGCTTATGGTAAAATTAATAGTTTGGATAGTTATTCAATGTCAGTTAGAGATAACTAGTTCGTAATTGGAGTTAATGAATATGAATGAAGGAAAGATACAGAATGCTAGGGCGCATATAATGGAGGTTTTTACATGGTTTGGGTAGGTAGGAAGGTTAAATGAATTAGTGAAGCTAAGAAAGATAGGGAAGAGTAAAATGATAAGTGATATAAGAGTTAAAGAGGAGAATAGGTTTATTACTTTTATTTGGAGTTGCACCAATTTTTTGGCTCCTAAGGCCAATGGATTACTTCTATCCTATAAAAGCTAAGAAAGCCACGGGCTTAAGCGTGGAGGCATGAATTAGCAGTTCTTGCATTCTTTCTTGGTAAATAAGAAGATATGATCTTCTATTATTAGATTCACAATCTAATGTTTTGTTTAAACTATATTTACAATAGAGTTGGCCTAGGATGATCTTAGGGTTGATAGATAGTAGGATTAGGGGGAGGATATGTAAGAATATGAGAGTATTTTCTCGTGTGTAGGTTGGATAGATATTAATTAGGTGGTAGGTAAATTTACCGCGTTGTGTTATAATAAGTATGTAGAGAGAATATATAGCTGTAATTAGTATATTTAGTCCTGTTAGTATAATTGTAATATTTGATCATGAAAAAGATGAAATAATAATAAATAGTTCTCCAATTAAATTGATAGAAGGAGGGAGCGCCAGGTTTGTTAGGCTAGCTAAAACTCATCAAGTTGCTATTAGAGGAAGGATGGATTGTAAGCCTCGGGCTAAAATTATAGTTCGACTATGGATTCGTTCATAGTTAGAATTAGCGAGACAAAATAATATTGATGACGTAAGTCCATGGGCCACTATTAATGCTGTTGCCCCTATAAAGCTTCATGGGGTTTGAATTATAATGGCTACGATTACTAGTGCTATATGACTGACAGATGAATAAGCAATTAGAGATTTCAGGTCTGTTTGTCGTAAGCAGATAGAGCTAGTTATGATTATTCCTCACAGGGACAATAGGATAAAGGGGTAGGCTATAATATTTGTAATAGGGTCAAGTATGGTTGTAATTCGTATTATACCGTATCCTCCTAGTTTAAGTAAAATAGCAGCTAAAACCATGGATCCTGCGATTGGAGCTTCTACGTGAGCTTTAGGGAGTCAAAGGTGAAGGCCGTAGAGGGGTATTTTTACTATAAAGGCTATAATACATGCTAGTCATGTTATGTTATTGGCTCAGGTGGGTGGAAGGGTGTTTGATTTGTATAGGGATAAGATAAAGTTTAATGATCCTGTTGATTTTTGAATGTAAATTAATACTACGAGCAGGGGTAGAGACCCGATGAGAGTGTAAAATAAGAAGTATAGTCCTGCGTTTAAGCGTTCTGTTTGATTTCCTCAGCGAGTAATGATAATTAGAGTGGGAATTAAGGTGGCTTCAAATAAAATATAAAATAGGATTAACTCTGAGGCGGAGAAGGTTATAATTAGGAAGAGTTGAAGTAGAATAAGCATGAGGATGTAGAGTTTTTTTCGCATTAAGGGCTCTTTGCTAAGATGATTTTGACTTGCTATAATTATTAGGGGTAATAATCATGTGGTAAGGATTAAAAGTGGTGTGGATAAAGGATCTGAAAAGAAAGTAAGGGAGTATGTTGTATTATTGTCTTCAGTCTGGAAGAGTGTTAATAAAACTATTAAACTGATGATAAAGCTGTGAGTTGATGTGTTAATTCAGATTAAGGATTTTTTGGAGAATCATATTATAGGGATTAAGAAGATAGTAGGTATAATAATTTTTAGCATTGTAAGATGTTGAGATTTTGCACATAATCTATTCCGTAGGTATTAGATACTATTACTAGGAGGGCCAAGCCTACGGCTGCTTCGCAGGCTGCGAATACGAGAAGAACAACAGGCAGTATGAATGATAATATGAAGTGGGAATTTAAAGTGGCGAGGGTGATTATAATGAATATAGATAGTATTATACCTTCTAAGCATAGTAGGGAAGACATAAGATGGGATCGGTAAATAAATATTCCTAATAAGGATGTAAAGTAGGCTAAGAATAGATTTAGGGTAATAATAGGCATTTAGTAATTATGATAGTTCATAATCTAGTGAGTCGAAATCACTTGTTTTAATTTAAACTAATTACCATATTCAACTCATTCAAGGCCTTTTTGAATTCATTCGTAGGCTAAACCTAGGGTGAGGATTAGAATTAGTAATAGGGCTATAGTTAGTATGAGAGTTAGGTTATTAGTTTGGGATGCTCAAGGTAAGGGTAAGAGGAGGGCAATTTCTAGATCGAATAAAAGGAAAGTAATGGCGACTAGGAAGAATTTTATGGAAAAAGGAAGTCGCGCTGATCCTATTGGATCGAAACCACATTCATATGAGCTAACTTTTTCTGAGTAGGTATTAGTTTGGGGTAATCAGAATGCGATTAGGACTAGGATAAGGGAGATAAAGATGTTGATAAAGAGTGTAATTAATAGGTTTATTACTTTCCCTCAGATTTAGACTGAGGCTGGGTGATTGGAAGTCAGCTGTACTAATTATACTAGGAAAGTATGATCCTCATCAATAGATTGAGACATATAGGAATAATCAAACTACATCTACGAAATGCCAGTATCAGGCTGCGGCTTCAAAGCCGAAATGATGGTTAGAGGTAAAGTGAAATTTTAGCTGGCGTATTAGGCAGACTAGAAGAAAGGTAGATCCAATAATTACATGGAGACCGTGAAATCCTGTTGCTATAAAAAATGTAGAGCCGTAAACACCATCAGAGATAGTAAATGATGTTTCTAGGTACTCAGATGCTTGGAGGAGAGTAAAGTATAGGCCAAGGGAAATTGTAATAGCCAGAGCTTGGAGTATTTGCTTGCGATTACCTTCTATTAAGCTATGATGGGCTCAGGTGATTGAGACTCCAGAGGCAAGAAGGACAGATGTGTTTAGTAACGGGACTTCAAGTGGATTAAGTGGATTAATTCCCATTGGGGGTCAGCATCCCCCTAGATCAGGAGTGGGTGCTAGGCTAGAGTGATAAAATGCTCAAAAGAAACCAGCGAAAAAGAATACTTCTGAGATGATAAATAAGATTATCCCATATCGAAGACCTTTTTGTACAATTATTGTATGGTGGCCTTGAAATGTCCCTTCACGGATGATATCTCGTCATCACTGGTATATAGTTAAGATATTAGTTATTAGTCCTAGTGTGAGTAGAGAGCTAGAATTAAAGTGGAATCACATAACTAAGCCCGAGGTTAGGAGTAGGGCAGATAATGCTCCGGTTAGGGGTCAAGGGCTGGGGTTGACTATGTGGTAAGCATGAGTTTGGTGGGTCATTAGGTGTTATCATGTAGGTATAGGCTTACAAGAAGGGTGAAGACATATGCTTGAATTAGAGCAACAGCAAATTCAAGGATTGTTAGGAGAATTAAAATGATGAATGTAATTATAGCAGTGGGTGTACTGATAGAGGTTAGAACTAGTGTAGCGCTTCCAATCAAGTGCATAAGTAAGTGGCCAGCTGTAATGTTAGCTGTAAGTCGGACAGCTAGGGCTATAGGTTGAATAAAAAGACTGATTGTTTCGATAATTACGAGTATTGGGATGAGGGGGATGGGGGTGCCTTGGGGTAAAAAGTGAGCTAGAGATGCTTTAGTTTTATGTCGAAAGCCTGTAATCACAGTCCCAGCTCATAAGGGAATTGCCATGCCTAGATTTATTGATAGTTGAGTGGTTGGTGTAAATGAGTGTGGGAGAAGACCTAGCAGATTAGTTGATCCAATAAATATGATTAGGGAGATTAATATTAGAGATCATGTCCGTCCTTTTAGGTTATGTATGGTCATTATTTGTTTAAGTACAAGTTGGATAAGTCATTGTTGGAGTGATACTAAACGATTGTTTACAAGTCGATTTGGAGAAGGAAATAGGATGTTGGGAAATGCGATAATAAGAATAACAACAGGCAGTCCTACTAGTGTTGGGGTAATGAAAGAGGCAAATAGATTTTCGTTCATTTCTTTTCTCAAGGAGTGAAGTGGGTGATTGGTTTTATGACTTTGTGAGAAGGGTTTAAGTAAAACGTGTGATTAGTGATTTTAGATTGGAATAAAATATACAGTGTTAAAATCATGGAGATAATGGTAATAAATCATGTGGATGTATCTAGTTGGGGCATGTCATTATGAGGAGGCTTGACTCCTAATCTTTAACTTAAAAGGTTAATGCTTTATTAGCTTCATAATGAATTTATAGTATTGATGAGGATCAGTTTTCGAAGTGTTTTAGTGGGACTATTTCAAGAACAATTGGTATAAAGCTGTGATTAGAGCCACAAATTTCTGAGCATTGGCCATAATATAGGCCGGGTCGGGTAGATGTTAGTGTTGCTTGATTTAGTCGGCCAGGGATGGCATCGGTTTTTAGGCCGAGTGATGGAACAGCTCAAGAGTGTAGAACATCTTCGGATGAGATTAGTATGCGGATTGGTAATTCTATAGGAAGCACAACTCGATTGTCAACTTCGAGAAGACGCAGTTCGCCAGGTTTTAGCTCAGATGTGGGGATTATGTAGGAGTCAAAATTTAGGTCCTCATAATCTGTATACTCATAACTTCAGTACCATTGATGGCCTATAGTTTTTACTGTTAGGGATGGGTCGTTGATTTCGTCTATTATATAAAGAATTCGTAGTGAAGGTAAAGCGATTAAGATTAGAATAATAGCTGGTAGAATGGTTCAAACAGTCTCAACTTCTTGGGCATCTATTGTACTAGTGTGGGTTAATTTGGTTGTTAGTATTAGTGAAATGATGTATAAGACTAGAGAGCTAATTAAAAACACAATCATAAGGGTATGATCATGGAAATGTAATAATTCCTCTATAATAGGAGAGCTAGCGTCTTGGAAACCTAGTTCGAAAGGGTATGCCATAAAGATATAAAGGAGTTTAACCTATAAATTAACTTTGACAAAGTTATGTAATGTTTTTACTAATATCTTATGAAGAAAGTCATAATGGTTATGAGGCTGGCTTGAAACTAGTCTTAGAGAGTTCGATTCTTTCCTTTCTTGAGTCTAGGCTTTCACATAGGCTGGCTCTTCAAATGTGTGATAAGGTGGAGGGCATCCGTGGAGTCACTCTAAGTTAGTTGAAGTTAGTTCAACAGTCAGAACTTCTCGTTTAGATGCGAAGGCTTCTCAAATTATGAAAATTATAATTATTACAGCTGTTAAAGAAATGAATGAGCCTATAGATGATACTGTGTTTCATGTAGTATATGCATCAGGGTAATCAGAGTATCGTCGAGGCATGCCTGATAAGCCTAAAAAATGTTGGGGAAAGAATGTGAGGTTAACTCCTACGAATATTACGGTAAAGTGAATTTTAGCTCATGTGTCGTCAAGTGTGAAGCCTGAGAGTAGGGGGAATCAGTGTACAAATCCTCCTATAATTGCAAATACGGCTCCTATTGATAAGACATAGTGAAAATGGGCGACTACATAATATGTATCGTGTAAAACAATATCTAGGGATGAGTTGGCTAGAACAATGCCTGTGAGACCTCCTACAGTAAATAAAAAGATAAAGCCTAAAGCTCATAACATGGCGGGAGATCATTTAATGTTTCCGCCATGAAGAGTTGCCAATCAACTAAAGACTTTTACTCCCGTAGGAATAGCAATGATCATAGTTGCAGATGTAAAGTATGCTCGGGTGTCTACGTCTATTCCAACGGTAAATATGTGGTGAGCTCATACAATAAACCCAAGAAATCCAATTGACATTATAGCCCAGACTATGCCTATGTAACCAAATGGTTCTTTTTTGCCAGAGTAGTAAGTAACAATGTGTGAGATAATACCAAACCCCGGAAGAATGAGGATGTATACTTCAGGGTGACCGAAGAATCAGAATAGGTGTTGATATAGGATTGGATCTCCTCCTCCAGCTGGGTCAAAGAAGGTTGTGTTAAAATTTCGGTCGGTTAGAAGTATGGTGATACCTGCTGCAAGAACTGGGAGCGAAAGAAGTAGTAGTACAGCTGTGATCAAAACTGATCATACAAACAGAGGGGTTTGGTATTGGGTTATAGCAGGGGGTTTTATATTGATAATAGTAGTAATAAAATTAATTGCTCCTAAGATAGAGGATACGCCTGCCAGATGTAGTGAGAAAATAGTTAAATCTACAGAAGCTCCTGCGTGTGCAAGGTTACCTGCTAGTGGTGGGTAAACGGTCCATCCAGTTCCAGCTCCTGCTTCAACTATAGATGAAGCTAAAAGTAAGAGGAATGAAGGGGGTAGAAGTCAAAAACTTATATTATTTATTCGGGGAAATGCTATATCGGGGGCCCCAATTATCAGGGGAATTAATCAATTCCCGAACCCACCAATTATAATTGGTATTACTATAAAGAAAATTATGATGAATGCATGTGCAGTTACAACTACATTATAAATCTGATCATCTCCTAGCAGGGCCCCTGGTTGGCCTAATTCTGCTCGAATCAACAAGCTGAGGGCTGTACCTACTATCCCAGCTCAAGCACCAAATAAGAGGTATAATGTTCCAATATCTTTGTGATTTGTTGAGAATAATCAACGGTTGATGAACATAAGTAGGTGGTAAAATGGCTGAGCAAGCATTAGACTGTAAATCTAAAGACAGAGGTTGAATCCTCTTTTTACCAAGTCCTGAGGTGAATTTTCATATTGAATTGCAAATTCAAAGGAGCAGCTTCAACTCTGCCGGGGCTTCTCCCGCCTTTTTTTCTAACGGCGGGAGAAGTAGATTGAAGCCAGTTGATTAAGGCATTTAGCTGTTAACTAAGTTCTTATAGGTTTAAATCCTATCAATCTAGAAAAAGGGCTTAGCTTAATTAAAGCAATTGAGTTGCATTCAGTTGATGCAGGATAGAGTCTTGTAGTCCTTAGGTCAGGAATTAAGTATGGATACTTACTTAGGGCTTTGAAGGCCCTTGGTCTTTATTAGCCTAAATTCCTAGTATAAAAATGATAGAGTGGGTGTGAGGGGGAGGAATAATGTTGAGATGATAGAAATGGTGGATATGGGGGGTGAAATTTTAGTGTTTTCAAATTGTCATTTAATTTTGGTGTTATTAGGGGATGGAAATAGGGTGAGGGAGGTTGAGTAAATAAGTCGTATGTAGAAATAAAGGTTTAGGAGGGCTAGAATGGCTATTAATGTGGGCAGAATGATGTTATTGTTGGATACAAGTTCTTTGATGATTATTCATTTTGGGGAAAATCCGGTAAGAGGGGGGAGTCCTCCAAGGGATATAAGTACTATAAGGATAATTGAAACAAGTAAGGGGGATTTATTTCAGGAATTGGATAATGAGAGGGTTGATGTCTTTTTGTTATGATAAAGTAATATAAACATGTTAGCAGTTAGTATAATGTAGACAAGTAGATTGAGGATGGATAGTGTAGGGTTAAATGGGATGATTGCTATTATTCAGCCTATGTGGGTGATTGATGAATATGCTAAAATTTTTCGTAGTTGGGTTTGGTTTAGTCCCCCTCAACCGCCGAGTAGGATAGACATGAGAGCTATGATTATAATTAGGGTGTGGTTGATAGAGGGGGCAATTTGGTATATAATGGAGATGGGGGCGATTTTTTGTCATGTGAGTAGAATAAGTCCTGATGTGAGAGGGATTCCTTGAGTTACTTCTGGAACTCATAAGTGGAAGGGGGCCAGACCTATTTTTATTGATAAGGCTATTGTTAATATAAAGGAAGTTAAGTGGTTAATAGTGTTGGAAACAGATCATTCTCCTGTGATGTAGAAATTGATGATGGCAGCTATTATGAGAATTATGGAAGCGGTTGCTTGAATGAGGAAATATTTTGAAGCGGCTTCAATTGAACGAGGATTGGGTTTACTTACTAAAATTGGGATAATGGCTAGTAGGCTTATTTCTAGTCCGATTCAGATAAGTAGTCAGTGAGAGCTAAATAATGTGATTATAGTTCCTGAGAACAGGGTGAGATAGATAGTAGTAGAGGTTAGGAAATTGATTAGTACGGGAAGGGTATGATCCAACATTTTCGGGGTATGGGCCCGATAGCTTGTTTAGCTGACCTTACTGTTGGGATTTAGTGTATTTAGGGTAGCACGAAGAATTTTGAATTCTTAAGGTTAGGTTCAAATCCTATTATTCCAGAAATAAGAGGATTTAAACCTCTATAATTTACTCTATCAAAGTAACTCTTTTATCAGACATATTTCTTAGGTTTGAGGGGGTACACATGCTATGATGATTGGTAAGGAGACATGTCATATGCATAAGGCTAATGTTAGAGGGAGAAAATTTTTTCATAATAGGTGTATTAGGTGATCGTATCGAAATCGTGGGTAAGATGCTCGAACTCATAGAAATATTGAAGTTAAAATTAGAGTTTTAAGGGCAAAGCTGAATGTAAAAGTTTCAGGCATAGGGGGATTTAGGAGTGCTCCTATGAATAGGGTAGTAGTTAGGGCATTTATTATAATAATGTTAGTATATTCTGCTATGAAGAATAGGGCGAATGGGCCTGCAGCATATTCTACGTTAAACCCTGAGACAAGTTCTGATTCTCCTTCTGTTAAGTCAAAGGGAGCTCGGTTTGTTTCAGCTAGGGTGGAGATAAATCATATTATAGCTAATGGTCATGTTGGTAGAATTAGTCATATGAATTGTTGAGTTGTGATTAGAGTTGATAATGTAAATGAACCATTTATAAGGAGCACTGATAAAAGAATAATGGCTAGAGTTACTTCATATGAAATTGTTTGGGCAACGGCTCGTAGGGCCCCGATTAAGGCATATTTGGAGTTTGATGCTCACCCGGATCATAGGATTGCGTAGACTGCTAGACTTGATGTTGCGAGGATAAATAGGACGCCTATGTTCATATTAATGAAGGGCTGAGGTATTGGTAGTGGGATTCATATTGTAATTGCAAGAGTTAGGGCTAGGGTAGGGGCAATGATGAAAAGGGTCGAAGAAGATGTAGAAGGTTTAAGGGGCTCTTTAATAAATAGTTTTATAGCGTCTGCGAATGGTTGAAGCAGGCCGTAAGGTCCTACCACATTAGGGCCTTTTCGTAGTTGTATGTAGCCTAGAATTTTTCGTTCAACTAGAGTTAGAAATGCTATGGCAATCATAATGGGAACAATTAAGAGAAGGAGATTGATTAGAAACATAGGTTATTAAGAAGAGGAATTGAACCTCTGATAGTAAGGTTTTAAGTCTTATGCAATTGCCGGGCTCTGCCATCTTAATAAGCCCTGTTCTAGGGTGGATGAAGGAATGGTTTATAAAATTAAGATTATATCATTTGTTTTTCCCTAAGGCGTGAAAGTTTCATTGGCCTTATTTCTCTTGTCCTTTCGTACTGGGAGAAATATTAAATAGATAGAAACCGACCTGGATTTCTCCGGTCTGAACTCAGATCACGTAGGACTTTAATCGTTGAACAAACGAACCATTAGTAGCGGTTGCACCACTTGGATGTCCTGATCCAACATCGAGGTCGTAAACCCTACTGTCGATATGGACTCTTGGGTAGGATTGCGCTGTTATCCCTAGGGTAACTTGTTCCGTTGATCAATAAGTTTGGGTCAATTAATGAATAAATGCTTAGACTGGTCAAGTCAAGGCTAAAATCATTCGGAGGTTGTTTTATGCTCCGAGGTCACCCCAACCAAAATCTTTAGCTTAATAGAGCAGATAAGTTAGTCCCTGTTGGGAGGAAGATGGTAATGCTTAAGCTAAATAGATTTAAGCTCCATAGGGTCTTCTCGTCTTATTATATCATTCCCGCCTCTTCACGGGAAGGTCAAATTCACTGATTAAAAGTAAGAGACAGTCTAACCCTCGTGAAGCCATTCATTCAAGTCCCTATTTAAGGAACAAATGATTATGCTACCTTTGCACGGTCAGGATACCGCGGCCGTTGAACACATGTCACTGGGCAGGCAGTGCCTCTAATACTGGTAATGCTAGAGGTGATGTTTTTGGTAAACAGGCGGGGTTAATGTTTGCCGAGTTCCTTTTACTTTTTTTAATCTTTCCTTTTATTGCACACCGGTGTTGGGTTAACAGTTTGGATAATAAAGGTTTAAGGTTTTAAGTGTAATTATATATCTGTTAACTATCAGTGAGTTATTCGGTCTGATATAAGCTTGTGCCAAGGAGAATTGTTTCTTGTTACTAATACCAACATTATTGCGTCTATAAGATTATAGAGTAGTCCAGTTATGTAATTAGGAGTTCATGGTTAAGTATGGAATTAAGTTGGGTTAAATTGTTGGGTTAAGCTTAAACGCTTTTTTAATTGATGGCTGCTTTTAAGCCAACTATGTGGAATTTATAATTTACTCTCTAAATAAGGCTATTTCCTTTGTCTAAAGAGCTGTACCTCTTTAGAGTAACAATTAAATTTACATTAGGATTAATGATTCTTTTAGGTAAATTTAAGGTTGAACTAAAATTCTAATCTGGACAACCAGCTATCACCAAGCTCGTTAGGCCTTTCACCTCTACTAACAAGTCATCCCACTATTTTGCTACATAGACGGGTTTATTCTTTTAATTGCTCATTAGTAGCTCGTTTGGTTTCGGGGTGCTTTACTTAAAATCTTTTTGTAAAGTTTTTTCTAGTTGATTCATTATGCAAAAGGTAGAGGTATTTATCCTTGCTTTACATTACTATTAGTTATGTCTTTCAGCTTTCCCTTACGGTACTATCTCTATTACTCCAAAAGCTAATTTCTATCTCCTATACTCTTACAGGGTAAATGTTTTGTTTGATTGATTTTTATAGTTAAGAAGGTTGATTTTTGGGTTAGGACTGGTTCAAGATATTCATGGTAGTGAAATCTTCCGGGTGTAAGCCGGGTGCTTTGCTTTGTTAAGCTATATCTTGATAATCCAAACACACTTTCCAGTATGTTTACCTTGTTACGACTTGTCTCTTCTTGCATTTAGGAAACTATTGTATTAGTTATGTGAGGTATTCTTGGGTGCTTGAAGAGGGTGACGGGCGGTGTGTGCGTGCTTTATTGCCCAATTCAGTCGGGCACTCTATTCCCAACTTACTACTAAATCCGCCTTGGGCTAGTCATGTTTCATGACAGCTATCGTGAAGTGTTCTAGGGAATTAGAAAATGTAGCCCATTTCTTCCCACTCTATAGGCTACACCTTGACCTAACGTTTTTATGTAAAGTTATTGTGCTTACTATAGTGCCTTATTAGGGTTTGCTGAAGATGGCGGTATATAGGCTGACGTTGCAAAGAGTGGTGAGGTTTAACGGGGTTTATCGATTATAGAACAGGCTCCTCTAGAGGGGTGTAAAGCACCGCCAAGTCCTTTGAGTTTTAAGCAGTAGCTAGTAGTTCTCTGGCGAATATTCTTGTTAGTTGAATATTTCTGTTTAGGGCTAAGCATAGTGGGGTATCTAATCCCAGTTTGGGCCTTAGCTATCGTGAATTCAGGGGCTATAAGATTACTTTCGTTTTGTATTTTTATTTTAACTAAGGCTTTTTACAGCTTAGTTAGAGCTTAATCTTATCCAGGGTTTATGCCTTAATCACGCTTTACGCCGTGTTTTATTAACTAGGGTTAATCGTATGACCGCGGTGGCTGGCACGAAATTTACCAACCCTTGTATTAGTATGACTTAGTCAAACTTTCGTTCATGTCTTAATTTTAATCACTGCTGTGTCCCGTGGGGGTGTGGTAAAGCAAGGTGTTATGAGCTGCTTGGGGAGCGTACTTGATACCTGCACCTTTTGATCCTTATGGAGGTAAAGGGCATTCTCACTGGGGCGAGGATACTTGCATGTGTAAGTCTACTAAAAATTAATAAAAAGGCTAGGACCAAACCTATGTGTTTATGGAGTATAAATACTCATCTTAGCATTTTCAGTGCTTTGCTTTAAGTTAAGCTACATTAAC